ATCTCTCTTCTGATTCAAAATCGTGGTGTAACGTATATCCCCCCCCCGTTCCGATCTGATGAAATAGGATGAATTGAGACGGTATTTTGTAAATATGTAATTGTCTTGAATAGATTAACTATTTCTTTATTTTCCGATCGCCTGGAAGGGACAAAAGAAAAATCTTGTTCTTTCTTCAACAATTTCTGATCTCTAGTGGATCTCTCAGTACGATTCGAACCCAGATGAAGTTCTGACCATCTGTCAGAGAAAAAAGAACGAATGGATCTTGTAGGATTCCCAAGAAATTCTTCGATTTCTTCCGGAAGCAGATGATTCTTCATCTCCTTCTCACCTTCCGTTTGAAGAAAGGAAGGATCCCAAAGAATCGATCTTTCTTTTAGTTGTGGAATCTCTCTTTGATTGATCAATGTGTGATATTCCGAATCCTCATTACTAATGGAATCGAAATGATCTCTGGATTGATTAAAAGATCCCTTCAATTGGCTAGAATCCCTTCCTTGAACGAAACTAGATCTTGTGGAATCATATTGAAGATTTCGCGATATATTTCGTGCCTTGCTAAAAACCCGATCCTTGTTTACCAACCACACATTGTCTAACCAAATCCAATTCTCTCTCGATATGTTCCTCAAAAAATCCGATTCGTGCGGAAAATTCCCCCAACTAACGAAGAGATCTTGGCGGAATTGCCACATATGAAATTGAGCACAATTTTGCAAAGAAATAGCCCACTTCTTTCTCGAGAAGAGATGAGAAACGTGCTCAATATCATTTGATTGAATAGTTGACCCAGCTCCTTGTTGTTTGAAGAAACCCTCCACTTCAATTGGCATTTTTTCACGAAAAGCAAACATGAGATAACAAATCCAGTCTTTCACTAAGGTTTCGAATAGCTGTCCCGAATTCAAGTTGATTATGTTTCGCCCCTTCCTCGGAGAAAGACGATCAAAAAATTCCCAATCATGGTCCTTGCGGATCGGATCATCCATATAATATACAAATCATCCATATAATATACAAAAAGAAATTCCAGATATTTGATATCTTTCTCTTTGAATGAGATCTCGATTCCAGCGACGGTTTCATTAGATATCTTACAACTAGAATCCCTCTTTTTTCCGATCCAGTTCCTCCACCACCGCGAACCCCAGTTAGATTCAGACATGATACCCTTTTTAGTTATTGGGAGAACCCAAGTACTCTCTTTCGGATCCAGGAAACTGCTCTCCGAGATCTTTTTTCCTTTTGGAAGATAAAGGAGTGAAACAATCAACCTATTGATATTGGAAGACACAAAGGATTCTTCCAATGTATCATTTCTGGGTCCAATGGAATTCATAGGTATAGGAAGAAGCCCTGTCAAATAGAGATTTTTTCTTTCGACCATCTTTCGATTGTTGATACGGTATAGAAGGACCACTACTACAAATAGTACTACACCCTTGGTCGTGAAATCCTGTGAATTGCGTGAAAGTAGGATACTCCAAATTCGGGAGTCCAAGAGTTTTACAAAACGTTCTTGATCGAAAAAAATTTTAATGAAAGATCCCACTGAATTGAATTTGGTCCATGAATCTATTAAATAGTGAGAATTCTTGATCTCCCTCAATATCTCTTTCAATTCGAAAATCCAGACTCGAAATAAGTTGTCTCTATCTTTAAATGACTTTTCTCCCCCTTTCAATTTAAATTGAAATAAGTTCTCTCTCTCGTTCATATAATATGTAGCTCCTATAAATTCTAATTCCTAAAAATTTGATTCATTCAAACTGAACTAAAAATCAAGATTGCATTTCAATTTCGACTTTGTTTATCTACGATATATGAGGATCCCCGCTAAGCATCCATGGCTGAATGGTTAAAGCACCCAACTCATAATTGGCGAATTCGTAGGTTCAATTCCTACTGGATGCACACCAATGGGACCCTCCAATAAGTCTATTGGAATTGGCTCTGTATCAATGGAATCTCATCATCCATACATAACGAATTGGTGTGGTATATTCATATCATAACATATGAACAGTAAGAACTAGCATTCTTATTGAGACTCGAACTCATAGGGAAGAAAATCGATTTATGGATGGAATCCAATATGCAGTATTTACAGACAAAAGTATTCGGTTATTGGGGAAAAATCAATATACTTTTAATGTCGAATCAGGATCAACTAGGACAGAAATAAAGCATTGGGTCGAACTCTTCTTTGGTGTCAAGGTAATGGCTATGAATAGCCATCGACTCCCGGGAAAGGGTAGAAGAATGAGACCTATTATGGGACATACAATGCATTACAGGCGTATGATCATTACGCTTCAACCGGGTTATTCTATTCCACCTCTTAGTAAAGAAAAGAACTTAAATCAAAATACTTAATAGCATGACGAGACATTTATACAAAACTTCTACCCCGAGCACACGCAATGGAGCCGTAGACAGTCAAGTGAAATCCAATACGCGAAATACACGAAAGAATTTGATCTATGGACAGCATCGTTGTGGTAAAGGCCGTAATGCCAGAGGAATCATTACCGCAAGGCATAGAGGGGGAGGTCATAAGCGTCTATACCGTCAAATCGATTTTCGACGGAATGAAAAAGACATATATGGTAGAATCGTAACCATAGAATACGACCCTAATCGAAATGCATACATTTGTCTCATACACTATGGGGATGGTGAGAAGAGATATATTTTACATCCCAGAGGGACTCTAATTGGAGATACCATTATTTCTGGTACAGAAGTTCCTATAAAAATGGGAAATGCCCTACCTTTGAGTGCGGTTTGAACTATGGATTTACGTAATTGGAAGTAACCAATTAGGTTTACGACGAAACCTAGAAATCGATCACTGATCCAAATTGAGTACCTCTACAGGATAGACCTCAACAGAAAACTGAAGAGTAACGGCAGCAAGTGATTGAGTTCAGTAGTTCCTCATATCAAATATCAAATTATTGACTCTAGAGATATAGTAATATGGAGAAAACCAAATTGTTTCAAGCACCGACAGAACCAGAAGCGCCCCTTGTTTCAAAGAGAGGAGGACGGGGTATTCACATTTCATTTGATGGTCAGAGGCGAATTGAAAGCTAAGCAGTGGGAATTCTAAAGATTCCCCGGGGGAAAAATAGAGATGTCTCCTACGTTACCCCCAATATGTGGAAGTATCGACGTATGTGGAAGTATCGACATATGTGGAAGTATCGACGTAATTTCATAGAGTCATTCGGTCTGAATGCTACATGAAGAACATAAGCCAGATGAAGGAACGGGAAGACCTAGGATGTAGAAGAGCATAACATGAGTGATTCGGCAGATTTGGATTCCTATATATCCACTCATGTAGTACTTTACTTCATTTTACGATATAGAAGATCCACCTGTATAGATATCATCATCTACACCCAGAAAGCCGTATGCTTTGGAAGAAGCTTGTACAGTTTGGGAAGAGGTTTTGATTGATCAAAAAGAAGAATCTACTTCAACCGATATGCCCTTAGGCACGGCCATACATAACATAGAAATCACACTTGGAAAGGGTGGACAATTAGCTAGAGCTGCGGGTGCTGTAGCGAAACTGATTGCAAAAGAGGGGAAATCGGCCACATTAAAACTACCTTCTGGGGAGGTTCGTTTAATATCCAAAAACTGCTCAGCAACAGTCGGACAAGTAGGGAATGCCGGGGTGAAACAAAAAAGTTTGGGTAGAGCCGGATCAAAATGTTGGCTAGGTAAACGTCCTGTAGTAAGAGGAGTAGTTATGAACCCTGTAGACCATCCCCATGGGGGTGGTGAGGGGAGGGCCCCGATTGGTAGAAAAAAACCCGCAACCCCTTGGGGTTATCCGGCACTTGGAAGAAGAAGTAGAAAAAGGAAGAAATATAGTGATAATTTGATTCTTCGTCGCCGTAGTAAATAGGAGAGAAAATCGAATTTGTTTCTTCTAAAAAAAAATCAAATAAAAATAAAATAGGAGAAATTCACTGTGACACGTTCGCTAAAAAAAAATCCTTTTGTAGCAAATCATTTATTAAGAAAAATAAAGAAACTTAACACAAAGGCGGAAAAACAAATAATAGTAACGTGGTCCCGGGCATCCACCATCATACCTACAATGATTGGCCATACTATCGCTATCCATAATGGAAAAGAAAAAATACCTATTTATATAACAGATTATATGGTGGGTCATAAATTGGGAGAATTTGCACCTACTCTTTCTTTCAAGGGGCATCCAAAAAATGATAATAAATCTCGTCGTTAGTTTGATTATTTTGAAACTTTTAAAAGTTAAAATAAAAGTTAAAAGGAATTGGAAAAGTAATCGTTTTTTTACTAAATAGTTTTTTGAATTTTTTTATAGATATAGATTCTTTTTTGAAATTAAAATGAATAGTAGAACAAAGAAGAAGAAGAAAGAGAAGAAAGAGAATATGGATGCTTGTTTATTAACAAGAGGACGAGGTTCTACGATTCATATAAATATTGTATTGAAAGATATATCTTTATATTTATATGAAGAATATAAGATATGCTTAAAACTTCGAATAAGTAAAAAAAAGTCTACAAATATGACATTTCATGATATATATTATAGTAATGGGGGATTATGGCACAAAAAATAAATCCACTCGGTTTCCGACTTGGTACAACTCAAAATCATCATTCTCTTTGGTTTGCACAACCAAAAAATTATTCTCAGAGTCTTCAAGAAGATAAGAAAATAAGAAACTCTATCCAAAATTATGTACAAAAGAATATCAAAATTCCTTCTGGTGTTGTAGGGATTTCACGTATAGAGATTCAAAAACGAATTGATGTGATTCAGGTTAGAATATATCTGGGATTCCAAAAATTATTAATAGAAAGGAACCCTAAAAAAATCAAAGAATTCCAGATGAATGTAATGGAAGAATTGAAGAAGATGAATGTAATCGAAGAATTACAGATGATTGTACAAAAAGAACTGAATCCTATAAATCAAAAACTGAACATTAATCTTACAAGAATTCCAAAGCCTTACAAGGATCCTAATATTCTTGCAGAATTTATAGCCGAACAATTAAAGAATCGAGTTTCATTTCGCAAAGCAATAAAAAAGGCTATTGAATTAGCCAAGCGCGCCGATACAAAAGGAATTCAAGTACAAATTGCAGGGCGCCTTGGCGGAAAAGACATGGCACGCATCGAATGGATTAGAGAGGGTAGGGTTCCTTTACAAACCCTTCGAGCTAAAATTGATTATTGCTCCTATACGGTTCGAACTATTTATGGGGCATTAGGCCTAAAAATTTGGATATTTTAGACGCAGAATAGTCAACCTTTACTTGACTTAATCTTTCCATTATACCCTTTCTTTGATATCTTTGATAGAACAAAAGAACAAAAAATGATAAATTCTTTCATTCTTTTTCTGACCAATCAAAAAAATAAAAATTCGAAAATTCTATAAGGTTAAATAAAATAAAAAATTCGATTGATTATTTAATGTACTTGCTATGCTTAGTGTGTGACCCGTTGGTTTTTAAAGGTAAAGATCAATCTTAAAAAAATAGACTGATCAATACTATGAATGAATAAATATAAAATTAATAACCAACTCATTGCTTCACATTATCTGGATCTGGATTCAAAAAAGTAGTCAAGATATGATATATTGGCCTTTGTATTGTAGGAATTGCAATCTTTTTTACTCTTTTTTACATTACATAAATAAAAAAAAGCAATTTGATTATGAATTGTAAAGCAAAATCAAAAATTATACAGATAAATGATAGGGTGAGAGAAAGAAAAAAAAAATTAATGATATATGATTCCAATATGTAAGGTCTACGAGTCATCTCGTAAAAGCTAATGTAATAAAGCACCAATAGCTATTTATTGATAGTCAAAATCCTACTCATAAAACAAAAAATTAAGAGCCTCGAGCCAATAAAGACTGATAAAATTGGCTCAAGAAAAAATTGAATTGGAGGCTTCATTATAGAATTAAGACCTAACCATTAACCGAGAAGTGATGGGAACGACGGAACCTGTAAAGACATAAGATTCTATTGAAAATAAATTCTATTGAAAATAAATCTTAATAATTTTTTAACGGGCAGGATGGCGAAACGAACCAAGAAACAATCCATTTTTTTTTTATTTTGAGAGGAGAAGTTTGGGGATAACCTTAGAAATAAAGTAAAAACGGAAAGAGTAAATATTCGCCCGCGAAGGTTTTTTTATATTATTGGATTTCTAAATTTTAAGTGATCTGATATCATCATAATAAATATAGATATAGATTCATTATCATTAGAAGATTATAAGAAAAAAAGTCCATTATACATAAATTATATAAAATAATTATCTCAAAATTTGAATTTCAAATTATCTATCAATCTAGAATTGACATAGAATACGTAGTTCTATATAAAAAAATAGATACAAATTTCGAATAAATAGATTAGATGAAATCTCAAAGAATCTAATGATTCAGTCTATTACTCATCAACTATATGTATATTTTTATAATTATTTCATTCGCAAGGAGCTGGATGAGAAGAAACTCTCATGTCCAGTTCTGTAATAGAGATGGAATTGTGAACCAATGATCAACTATAACCCTAAAAGAACCAGATTCCGTAAACACCATAGAGGGAGAATGAAAGGAATGTCTTATCGAGGTAATCGTATTTGTTTCGGTAGATATGCTCTTCAGGCACTTGAACCCGCTTGGATTACGTCTAGACAAATAGAAGCAGGCCGTCGGGCAATGACACGAAATATACGCCGCGGTGGAAAAATATGGGTACGTATATTTCCCGATAAACCAGTTACGATAAGATCCGCAGAAACACGTATGGGTTCGGGGAAAGGAGATCCCGAATATTGGGTAGCTGTCGTTAAACCAGGTAAAATACTTTATGAAATGGGCGGAGTAGCAGAAAATATGGCCAGAAAAGCTATCTCAATAGCAGCATCCAAAATGCCTATACGAACTCAATTCATTATTTTAAAATAGGAATATAGAACCAAAGAAAAAAGGGACTTTGGAATGAAAAAAAAATTGTAAGTTTCTTTTTTTTATTTTTGGACAAACAATATTTCTTTTTTTTTTCTTTTGCATTAAAATAACAGATTCAAAAAATGATATGATCCAATCTCAGACCTATTTGAATGTAGCAGATAACAGCGGAGCCCGAAAATTGATGTGTATTCGAATCCTGGGGGCTGGTAATCGGGGATACGGTCATATCGGCAACGTTATTATTGCTGTGATCAAGGAAGTAGCACCCAATTCCACTCTAGAAAAATCCGAAGTGATCAGAGCTGTAATTGTACGTACTCGGAAACAACTCAAACGCGACTGCGGCATTATAATACGATATGATGATAATGCTGCAGTTGTCATTGATCAAAAAGGAAATCCAAAGGGAAGTCGAATTTTTGGCCCGATTGCCGAGGAATTGAGGCAGGTCAATTTCACAAAAATAGTTTCATTAGCACCTGAAGTATTATAAAATAAAGCGTTAGAAAAGCATTGTAAGATGAGATAGAAAACATTCTATAGTTAGACTATTTGATTATAGTATTTGAATTCAACCGATTAATCAAATTAATTAGTAGATTATGTTTAACGTATATACCTTAATAATAAAATTCATGAATATGAATTAAAAAAAACAAAAGCAAAAAGACAATGTTAATTATATCAAAACTCAAAATGTTAGTTTATAATGAGTCAAGACACAATTGCTAATATAATAACCTCTATACGAAATGCTGACATGGGCGGAAAAGGAATCGTTCGAATAGTATCTACTAATATCACTGAAAACTTTGTGAAAATCCTTTTACGAGAAGGTTTTATTGAAAATGTGAGGAAACATCAGGAAGGCAACAAAAATTTCTTGGTTTTAACCTTACGACATAGACGACATAGAAAAACTAAAAAAAAACAATATAGAACTAGTCTAAAATTAAAACAGATTAGTCGACCCGGTTTACGAATCTATTCTAAGTATCAACAAATTCCTCGAATTTTAGACGGGATGGGAATTGTAATTCTTTCGACTTCTCGGGGTATAATGACAGATCGAGAGGCTCGACTAAAAAGAATCGGCGGAGAAATCTTGTGTCACATATGGTAATCCTTCTGATATCCAAATTATATCTATTTTGATTTTGTTTTGTAAAAAAAAAAAAGAACAAGTCCGAGATTTGAATAGCATTGCTGCTACATTAAATTTGCGGATACTTCAAGATAGTTTTATATAGAATATCCTTATTTTTTATTCTATATTATAGAATCGAAGGATATAGAATATAAAGAATAAAAAGAAATTAACAAAGGTTTACTTACTGAATCACTTTCCAAGGGTATGTTACGGGTTCCTTTAGATAATGAAGATCCCGTTTTAGGTTCTGTTTCAAGAAAGACCTAACAAAGTTTTGTTTTATACCACCAGGAAATAGAGTCAATAAGCCTCATTATAATTATGATTCGACCGGAGAGGAGAGCATCTAATTTAGAGACTCCAGAACAACAATTCGAAAGATTAGGTAATTTTTGAACTTCAATATTTCTTTTTTTTATGGGGATACAATTCAATCAAGATTGAAAAAAAAAACTCTTTTTCTTCAAAAAAAAGTCTGTATATTCAAAATTAAGGAACGCAAAATATGAAAATAAGGCCCTCCGCTCGTAAAATTTGTGGAAAATGTCGACTAATACGTAGAAAGGGACGAATTAGAGTAATTTGCTCTAACCCGAGACATAAACAAAGACAAGGATAATTTGTCAAAATAAAGAAAAGGACTATCTAAAGGATCTGATAGATAAATACAAAAAAAAAAAGGATCTATTTTGACACGAAATGGATATATCCATAGGTCTCGGACTTTTTTTTGAGATAATAAAATATGGTAAAATTTGTAACAAGACTTGCTTGGCGCAGGAAAAGACGTCCTCGTAAAAATACACCTAAAATACCAAAGGGAGTTATTCATATCCAAGCAAGTTTTAACAATACTATTGTAACCGTTACAGATGTGCGGGGTCGGGTGATCTATTGGTCCTCTGCGGGCACTTGTCGATTCAAGGGCCCAAGAAAGGGGACACCTTTTGCCGCTCAAACCATAGCGAAAGATGCTATTCGGATAGCAATGGATCAAGGTATGCAACGAGCGAAAGTCCTGATAAAGGGTCCGGGTCGCGGAAGAGATGCGGCATTAAGAGCTATTTGTCGAAGTGGTATAATATTAAATTTCGTCCGGGATGTAACCCCTATGCCCCATAATGGCTGCAGGCCTCCTAAAAAAAGACGAAAATAAACATTGAAGAGATTTCAAGAGAAATAAAAAATTCAAGGATTTTATAACAAAAAGAAGAATCTTATTATGGTTCGAGAGAAAGTCAGAATATCTACTCGAACACTACAGTGGAAGTGTGTTGAATCGAGAGTTGACAGTAAACGTCTTTATTATGGACGTTTTATTCTGTCTCCACTTATGAAAGGTCAAGCCGACACAATAGGCATTGCGATGCGAAGAGCTTTGCTTGGAGAAATAGAAGGAACATGTATCACACGTGCAAAATCTGAGAAAATACCACACGAATTTTCTACTATAGGGGGTATTCAAGAATCAGTACATGAAATATTAATGAATTTGAAAGAAATTGTATTGAGAAGCAATTTATATGGAACTCGTGACGCGTCTATTTGTGTCAAAGGTCCTGGATATGTAACTGCTCAAGACATCATCTTACCGCCTTCTGTGGAAATCCTTGATAATACACAACATATCGCTAGCCTAAGGGAACCAATTGATTTGTGTATTGAATTACAAATTGAGAGGAATCGTGGCTATTGTATAAAACCGACACAAAATCTTCAAGACGGAAGTTATTCCATAGATGCTGTATGCATGCCTGTTCGAAATGTAAATCATAGTGTTTATTCTTATGGAAATGGAAATGAAAAGCAAGAGATACTTTTTCTCGAAATATGGACAAATGGAAGTTTAACTCCTAAAGAAGCACTTCATGAAGCCTCCCGAAATTTAATTGATTTATTTCTTCCCTTTCTACATGTAGAAGAAGAAAACTTACATTTCGAAAAAAATCAACACAAAATTACTTTACCCCTTTTTACTTTTCATGATAAATTGGTTAAACTAAGGAAAAATAAAAAAGAAATACCATTAAAATCGATTTTTATTGACCAATTAGAATTGACTCCTAAGATCTATAATTGTCTCAAAAGGTCCAATATCCATACATTATCGGACCTTTTGAAGAACAGTCAAGAAGACCTTATGAAAATTGAACATTTTCGCATGGAAGATGTAAAACATATATTAAACATTCTAGAAATGGAAAAGCATTTCGCAATTGATTTACTAAAAAATCAATTTTAAAGCCGCTGGATTTATATTCATTTTCATCCCCTTTTTTCGATTTTTTTTCCTAAAGATATATCTATTGAATAGGTGTTATCTAGGGAGAATTCACCTTGAAGTGACTATTCCCTAGATACACACATCGTGCTATTTTATTTTCAAATTGAATCAATTTAAAAAAGACCTAAAGTTAGGGATTTATCAATAGGTAATGTTGCTCCAATACCTAACCAAAGGGCCGCTACGGTACCAATCAAAAAGACAGTTGTCGCCACTGGACGACGAAATGGATTTTGGAATTTATTAACATTTTCCAAAAAGGGTACTGTTAATAATCCCGCGGGTACTGAAACCATTAAAAGAACACCTAATAACTTATTAGGTACTGTACGAAGTATTTGAAATACGGGAAAGAAATACCATTCGGGCAATATTTCCAAAGGAGTTGCAAATGGATCCGCGGGTTCGCCAATCATTGATGGTTCTAGAACCGCTAATCCTACAGTACATGCAATAGTACCTAGAATTACTACTGGAAAAATATATAAAAGGTCATTGGGCCATGCGGGTTCCCCATAATAATTATGCCCCATTCCTTTAGCCAATTTAGCTCTTAATACAGGATCATTCAGGTCAGGTTTTTTTGTTATTGGGATAGGTGAATTCTTATCAATCCATCCTCCGAAAGAACCGGATATGATAATTTTTCATCATCCGGCTCGAGCAAGAATCAAACGAACCAAAAGTACCCATATGAAAAAATAGAGATCTCTAGATGTTATAAAATCAATCAATATATTATCCATAGCTACACATATATGAATGATTTTTTGAAAAAAAAAAGAACTGGATTCCTTTTTCCAAAATTGCAATCATCCATCGCAAGGACTTCGGTTCTTACAAGTAAATAAATGCTCATTACCCAAGTGGGCCTATAAAGGTAATAATGACCAAGTGCTTTTTGGGTCGTCTTAGACCTTTGGACTTTATCTACAAAAAATATCGATATTTTTTGTATACAAAGAATTTACTTGTTACTAATATGGTTTCGCCTCTGTCATTCTTTAGATCCGCTGTTTCACCCCGATAGTATCAGAAATGGAGTCAATGCAAAGAAAATGGGTGCATTTCCATACTATTAAGTATACTAAGTAGTAAGTAAATATAAAAAAATGAATAAAAAAACGAAATACTAAAGATACTTTAGATAAGTATATTAAGTAGGTAAAATAGCTAAAAACATAGAATATATGGATTCTACTACATCACTTATTCCACTGGATTTTACGGGGCCTGCTCATGCACGACATGCTTGGATCGGATCATAGAAAAAATTCTCTTTAAGTGAACCAACCTATCCTAAATAGAGTATATGGCTTACGGAGTGGTTAGAACAAAGACACATTTGGTTGTGGATTCCAATGTGGCGGATAAAGACATATCATATATCTGCACGGCCAAATCAATAGTCCAAGTCAAACACTCCCATAATCCATCTTTTTCTTCGGAGAATTCGCTTCAACTATTCATTATTTCAAAGAAATAATATAATGTAGTTGAAGAGAAATATCTAAATACATGTCTTATTCTTTTCAATAATCCATATTTATAGCAATAAAATACTATTCTCCCTCCCCCAATCGATCAATGATTGATTACTAATATCTATGATCTATATTGTTTATAAAGGACCCGAAATACCTTGCTTACGTATCATTAGAAAATGCATTAACATAAATACGGCAGTAAGAAGAGGTAATACAAAAGTGTGTAAACTATAAAAACGAGTCAAAGTTGATTGTCCTACACTAGCACTTCCACGCAATAACTCTACTAAAGGGGATCCTATTATAGGAATAGCTTCCGGCACGCCTGTTACAATTTTTACTGCCCAATAACCAATTTGGTCCCAAGGTAAAGAATAACCAGTTACGCCAAAGGATGCTGTCAATACACCAAGAACCACACCTGTAACCCAAGTTAATTCACGAGGTTTTTTAAAGCCACCTGTGAGATACACACGAAATACATGTAGGATCATCATTAGTACCATCATACTTGCTGACCATCGATGAACAGACCGGATTAACCAACCAAAGTTAACT